CTTTTGGTTTTGGTTTGAAAAACCTCTTGTAACTCTTCTTTTCGATTATAACCGATGGAATCGACCGTTTCGATACATAAAAAATAATAGATTTGAAAGGGCTGTAAGAAATCAAATGTCACAATACTTTTTTGACACATGCAAAAGTGATGGAAAACAAAGAATATCTTTTACATACCCACCAAGTTTGTCAACTTTTTTAGAAATTATAAAAAAAAAGATATCTTTATCAACATTAGAAAAAATACCTTTTTATCAGCTAGACAATCGTTGGATTTTTATCAACAAACAAAAAAGTAATAATTTAAACAACGAATTTAGAAATAGAATTGAAGCTCTAGACAACAAGTCTTTTTTTCTGGATAGAATCGAAACAAGAACTAGGTTGTGTAATAACGATACTGAAAAAGAATATTTGCCTATAATGTATGATCCTTTCTTGAACGGGCCATATCGCGGAACAATTAAAAAAAGGTTTTCACTTTCAATCATAACTTCTATAGAAAATTTCAAAAAGAGAGTTGGGATGAATAGGATTCATAGTATTCTTCTTCCGTATACAGATTCCCAAGAATTAATCAATGAAATTATAACTGATGTTAATGATCAAAAAATTATAAAAAAAGATATTGGAATAAAAGAAATCAGTAAAAACCCCCCCCGCTGGTCATACAAATTAATCACCGAATTGGAACAACAATCGGGAGAAGATCAAGAAGACGTGCCCTTGGATCATCAAATTCGATCAAGAAAAGCTAAGCGTGTGGTCATTTTTACTGATAACAAGCAAGATACCGACCCTAATACAACGAATACCGAAATTTCGGATCAAACAGACGAACTAGCTTTGATACGTTATTCACAACAATCTGATTTTCGACGAGGCATAATCAAGGGTTCTATACGTGCTCAAAGGCGTAAAATAGTTATTTGGGAGTTGTTTCAAGCAAATGTGCACTCCCCACTTTTTTTGGACAGGATCAAAAAATCCCCCCCTTTTTCTTTTGATATCTTCGAACTAACGAAACCCCTTTTTAGAAAGGGGATAAAGGGCGTAGCAGAGGTCCAAATTGGGGAGTATGCAGCAGAGCAGACAAAAAGAAAAGAGAAGAAAAGAAAAGAAATAGTACAGATAGAAATAGCAGAAGCCTGGGATACCATTCCCTTTGCACAAGGAATAAGAGGTTACATGTTAATAACTCAATCAATTCTTAGAAAATATTTGATATTTCCTTCGTTGATAATAGCCAAAAATATTGGACGTATGTTATTATTTCAACTTCCAGAATGGTTTGAGGATTTACAGGAATGGAATAGAGAAATGCATGTTAAATGTACCTATAATGGTGTTCAATTATCAGAAACAGAATTTCCGCAAAATTGGGTAACAGATGGTATTCAGATTAAAATTCTATTTCCTTTCCATCTGAAACCTTGGCAGAGATCTAACTCTCCTAGAGATCTAATGAAAAAAAAAAAGCAAAAATCTGATTTTTGTTTTTTGACAGTTTGGGGAATGGAAGCTGAACTTCCTTTTGGTTCTCCTAGAAAGCGCCCCTCATTTTTTGAACCCATTATTAAGGAGCTCAATAAAAAAATTGAAAAATTTAAAAAGAAATATTTTCTAGCTCTAAAGATTTTAAAAAGAAAAACAAAATTACTTCTAAAAGTTTTAAAAGAAATAAAAAAATGGATTATGAAAAATGTTATATTTATAAAAAAACGAATAAAAGAACTTAATACAATTCTATTATTTAGGTTTAGATTAAGAGAAGATCAGAAATCAAATAATTGATGAATCGTTTAGTCAGATTCAATCTCCGGCTTGGTCAAAATCTTCACTGACAAAAAAAAAAATGAAAGATCTGACTAATAGAATCAATATAATTCGAAATCAAATAGAAAGAATTACAAAAGAGAAAAAAAAAAAAACTCCATCAATAAATATTAGTCTTAACAAAAGAAGTTATAATCCTAAAAAATTAGAGTCACCAAAAAAAATTTGGCAAATATTAAAAAGAAGAAATGCTCGATTAACCTATAAATTCCATTTTTTTATAAAATTTTTCATTGAAAAAATATACATAGATATTTGTTTATCTATCATTAATATTCCCCTAATCAATACACAACTTTTTCTTGAATCAAGAAAAAAAATTATTGATCAATACATTTATGAACCAAATCAAGATCAAGAAAAAACGAATAAAAAAAATCCAAATACAAGTCGTTTTATTTCGACTATAAAAAAGTCACTTGATATTGTTAGTAAAAAAAATTCACATATTTTTAGTGATTTATCCTGCTTGTCACAAGCATATGTATTTTATAGGTTATCTCAAGCCCAAGTTAGAAGAAGTTTGTATAAATTACAATCTGTTCTTCAATATCAGGGAACATCTTTATTTCTTAAGACTGAAATAAAGGATTCTTTTGGAACACAAGGAATATTTCAGACCGAATTAGGGCATAAAAAACCTCATCATTCTGCAATGAATGACTGGAAAAAATGGTTAAGAGGACATTATCAATATGATTTATCTCAGATTAGATGGTCTAGATTAATACCACAAAGATGGCGGAATAAAATTAGAATTAATAAACGTTGTATGACTAAAAAAAAAAAAATTTATAAATGGGAGTCATATGAGAAAGACCAATTAAAATTTTACAGAAAAGAAAATATTTCTGAAGTACATTCATTATTGAATGAAAAAGAAAAATTTCCAAAATACAAAAAGTACTAATAATTACCAAATAGTTGATAAATTTGATAAAAAAGATCTTTTTTATCTTACGATTCATCAAGATAAAAAAAAAAATATCAAAAGGGTATTTTTTGATTGGATGGGAATGAATGAAGAAATACTAAACCGTCCAATACCAAATTTGGAACTTTGGTTATTCCCAGAATTTTTACAACTATATAATGTATATAAAATAAAACCGTGGATTATACGAAGCAAATTTCTTTTTTTAAATTCGAATAAAAATGAAAATTTTGGGGCAAGTACGAATAAAAACACCAATGAAAAAGAAAAACAAAAAAGGAATTTTTTGATTCGATGGTATAAAAAAATAAAGAATAAAAATAAAGAAGAACCCGTAGGACAAGGCAATCTTGGATCCGTTCTATCAAACCAACAAAAGGGTATTGAAGAAAATGATGCGGAATCAAACAGTAAAAAGCCTAAAAAGAAAAAACAATACAAAAGTAAAACGGAAGCAGAAATGGATCTCTTCCTGAAACGTTATTTGCTTTTTCAATTGAGATGGGATGATTCTTTGAATCAAAGAATAATCAATAATATCAAGGTATATTGTCTCCTGCTTAGACTGAATAATCCAAGAAAAATTACTATATCCTCGATTCAACGGGGAGAACTCTGTTTGGATATAATATTGATTGAACACAATTTAACTTTTCCAGAATTGATGAAAAAGGGACTTTTTATTATCGAACCCACTCGTCTGTCTGTAAAAAATGATGGACAATTTATTATGTATCAACCCATAGGTATTTCCTTGGTTCATAAAAGTAAATACAAAACAAGTAATCAAAGATACCACGAACAAGGATATATTGATAAGACTCATTTTAATGAGTCCATTTCAGAATATCAAAAAAGAATCAGAAATAGAGATAAAAATGATTTTTATTTGCTTGTTCCTGAAAATATTTTATCATCTAGACGTCGTAGAGAGTTGAGAATTCTCATTTGTTTCAATTCAAAAAGTGGTAAGGGTGCGGATAGAAATCCAGTATGTTATAACAAGAACTGGACAAAAAATATTAGAGATAAAAATGAATTAATTCAATTCAAGTTTTTTCTTTGGCCTAATTATCGATTAGAAGATTTAGCTTGTATTAATCGTTATTGGTTTAATACCAATAACGGCAGTCGTTTTAATATGTTAAGGATACATATGTATCCGCGGTTAAAAACTTACATTTTTCTTTTACCATAGAAGATATATCAAAGCAAACAGATGTACATCTGCCCCCGTGTTATATTCCAATCCAATGATAATAATTAATAATGTATCAATTAGGTTTGGAATCCATAAATATAAATAAAGAAATTTAGATTATTGTATATATCTATATCGCATTAAAATAAAATGACTAGCATTATTATTACTGATCATTAAAATATATATCTCTAATCTAAAAAGGGGCGGATAAATTTATGGTAAAAAATTCATTCATTTCAATTATTTCTCAAGAAGAAAACAAAGGGTCAGTTGAATTTCAAGTATTCAGTTTTACCAATAAGATACGAAAACTTACTTCTCATTTAGAATTACACAAAAAGGACTATTTATCTCAGAGGGGGTTGCGGAAAATTTTGGGAAAACGTCAACGACTACTGGCTTATTTGTCAAAAAAAAATAAAGTACGTTATAAAGAATTAATTGATCAGTTGGATATTCGAGAAAGAAAAACTCGTTAATTTGCGGAATCTTGGTATTTTTTTCATTCATTTCAATTTTGATAAACTTCTTTTCACTTTCAGCAATTCATGGAAGAATGAATCGATAAAAAACTTATGACTGCGCCAGTTACAAGAAAAGACCTCATGATAGTAAATATGGGTCCTCAGCACCCATCAATGCATGGTGTTCTTCGACTCATCGTTACTCTAGATGGTGAAGATGTTATTGACTGTGAACCAATATTGGGTTATTTACATAGAGGGATGGAGAAAATTGCGGAAAACCGAACAATTATACAATATTTGCCTTATGTAACACGTTGGGATTATTTAGCTACTATGTTCACAGAAGCAATAACTGTAAATGGACCCGAACAGTTAGGAAATATTCAAGTACCTAAAAGGGCTAGCTATATCAGAGTCATTATGTTGGAGTTGAGTCGTATAGCTTCTCATTTGTTATGGCTAGGCCCTTTTATGGCAGATATTGGGGCACAGACCCCCTTCTTCTATATTTTTCGGGAAAGAGAATTAATATATGACCTATTCGAAGCTGCTACTGGTATGCGAATGATGCATAATTATTTTCGTATTGGAGGAGTAACTGCTGATCTACCTTATGGCTGGATAGATAAATGTTTGGATTTTTGCGATTACTTTTTAACAAGGGTTACTGAATATCAAAAGCTTATTACACGGAATCCTATATTTTTAGAACGTGTTGAAGGCGTAGGCATTATTGGTGGAGAAGAAGCAATAAATTGGGGTTTATCAGGACCAATACTACGAGCTTCCGGAATACAATGGGATCTTCGTAAAGTTGATCGCTATGAGTGTTACGACGAATTAGATTGGAAGGTTCAATGGCAAAAAGAGGGGGATTCATTAGCTCGTTATTTAGTACGAATCGGTGAAATGACAGAATCGATAAAAATTATTCAGCAGGCTCTGGAAGGAATCCCTGGGGGTCCCTATGAAAATTTAGAAACCCGGCGTTTTGTTAGAGTAAAAGATCCCGAATGGAATGATTTTGAATATCGATTTTTTGGTAAAAAACCTTCTCCGACTTTTGAATTATCGAAACAAGAACTTTATGTGAGAGTCGAAGCCCCAAAAGGAGAATTGGGAATTTTTTTGATAGGAGATCAGACTGTTTTTCCTTGGAGATGGAAAATCCGACCGCCGGGTTTTATCAATTTGCAAATTCTTCCTCATTTAGTTAAAAGAATGAAATTGGCTGATATTATGACAATACTAGGTAGCATAGATATCATTATGGGAGAAGTTGATCGTTGAAATGATAATTGATACAACAGAAATAAAAGCTATGAATTCCTTTTCCAGATTGGAATCCTTAAAAGAACACTACGGAATCATATGGATCCTTGTCTCTATTTTAGCTCTTGTATTAGGAATTATAATTGGCGTACTAGTAATTGTTTGGTTAGAAAGAGAAATTTCTGCGGGGATACAACAACGTATTGGTCCTGAGTATGCCGGACCCTTGGGAATCCTTCAAGCCCTAGCAGATGGTACAAAACTACTTTTCAAAGAGAATATTCTTACATCTAGAGGAGATGCTGGTTTGTTTAGTATTGGACCATCTATAGCAGTCATATCCATTTTACTCAGTTTTTCAGTAATTCCTTTTAGCTATAACCTTGTTCTAACCGATCTTAGTATTGGTGTTTTTTTATGGATCGCTATTTCAAGTATTGCTCCCCTTGGACTTCTTATGTCAGGATATGGATCAAACAATAAATATTCCTTTTTAGGTGGTTTACGGGCTGCTGCCCAATCAATTAGTTATGAAATACCATTAACTCTATGTGTATTATCAATATCTCTACGTGTGATTCGGTGAGCCGTAAAAAATCCCCAAATTTCTTTACTTTCTCGGAAGAAAGTTTAATAAATTAAATTTTTCATTTTTTGATTCATCATTTGAATTGATAAATTAAACCAGATAGTTAGATGAGTGAAAGAAAACGGCATGTAAATTTGCAGTAAAGTAAAAGGTTTGAATCTCATTTCCTATGTACAAGAATTAAGTAAAAGTAGTAGAGACGGTTTACCCCAAGAATGGTTGATTAGTCATCATGACTTGAAGCGGGTTCAAAAGATCAACCATATGGAGTTTTTAATATCTATTACTATAAATGTATTACCATAATGCAAGGTTGAGCAAAAACGGGTGGATGGTTAGGAAGACCAAGATACACAAAGGATTCGTAATGGAGTTTATAGGAGTTATCCAGGAGGATATTTCTGTACAGAAAGGGAATTTGAGTTGGGACTTTAAATTAGTAGAAATGATAAAGAAGTACTCCCCACGATTCCGATCCAGAGTATGTTCCTATCCACTGATTAAATAAATAACTATCATATCAAGAACGAAGTAATCTTTTACTTTGGTTAAAGTCCCCTTTTCTGAGAAAGAAGAATAGGAACGAAATAAAAGAGAAAGAAAAGAATGGAATTGAAAAAAAAAGAAATCTTTTTTTCCTGGATACATATTTGTATTTAAATAAAAAGATAGATTATAGATTGTTGTCATGATTTATGAACACTAATATCGTGTCTAATTCTTTTTTTTTTTTTCGTAATCAAAAAATAGGTTGAAATATCTATGTGATATTTTTACAACAAAGTTTTTTATTCAAGGATTTATTAATCAACAAAGAAAAATAAAAATTCTTTAAAGGATAAGATAAATTCAGAAGCACTTTTTTATTTATTAAAATATAGCAGACAGAATTCCATTGGTTTAATTCGGAACCTTAGGTAGGGTGTCTATCCTATCTATCAAATATCAAGATTCCAAAATAGCGAAGGTTCTTTAGATTTATTTGTGACCTCTGAGGAGCCGTATGAGGTGAAAATCTCATGTACGGTTCTGAAATAGCGATGGAGCAGTGATGTTATCATCGACTATAATTATCTAACAGTTTAAGTACAGTTGATATAGTTGAAGCGCAATCAAAGTATGGTTTTTGGGGGTGGAATTTGTGGCGTCAACCCATAGGGTTTATCATTTTTCTAATTTCTTCTCTAGCCGAGTGTG